ATGGGTGTAACCCGAAAAAAGATTCATAAGTGGTTGTTAATGGAGTTGAAGTTATCAAATTCTGAGGAGTCGGTATCAATTTATGTCTAATTACTCCACATATAGTGCCTCTCACCATATTTTCTAAACGAACCAAAGCCAATCCAAATTGATCTTGTAAGAGATCCGCAACCGAACGAATACGCTTATTTTTTAAATGATTCATATCATCAAGTGCGCCCATTCCAAATTTCATTCCAATTAAATAATCCGCAGCCGCCACTATATCTCTCGGTAACAAGAATATATTGGTCTGAGGTATATCAAGATTCAGTCTATGGTTCATATTTCGTCGACCAATCCTTCCTAATTCACATCTTTGTTGAAAGAATTTTTTTTGTAATTCCTTACATAGGGATTCAGAAAATACAGGATCTCCGCCTACACACGTAAATTGTTGATAAAACTCTAAAATGGCAGTTTCTTTTGACCCAATTTTTTTTTTCTCTTTCTCAGTTAGGAAAGACAAGAAAATCTCAGGGTAGCAAACATTTTCTAAAATTTCTTTTAAATTCAAACCCATAGCAGATGATAGAACTAGAATAGATATTTTCTGTTTCCTACTTACACGAGCCCATATCCTCCCTTTTCTATCAATTTCTAATTCTACCCTCCCCCCCCAATCCGATACTATGGTACCGGTATAGACTGAAATTCCGTTATGGTCCGATTCCGATCGGTAATAGATACCGGGGCTTTGCAAGATTTGATTAATCACAATTCTGTATATTCCATTTACTATAGAAGTTCCCAGGGAAGTCATTATAGGAATGTTTCCAATAAAAATTGTTTGTTCTTGCATATCCCTACTGGTTTTCAAAATGAATCTCGCGGATACATATACTTCAGAAGAATATGTGATTGCTTCATATACAGCATCTCTTTCTTTTATCGACGGTTCCACTAATTGATATGTTTCCACAAATAATTGAAATTCCATTTCTTGCTCCCTATCTTCCATTTTTGGAAACTTAGAAAGTTCTTCTGTTAAGCCATGATCAATAAACCTACAAAAACCTTCAAATTGTATCTGATTAAACCCAGGTATTGTATACGTTCCCTCATTTTCATCCCTGAGCATTTTTAATTTCTCATTTATAGAAAAAATCCCATTATTGAACCATTCTTTATCGAATCATATGGATTGATCTAGCAACGATGGAATTGATATTCTGTTTACTGAATCACATGAAATTTTAAATTTTATCTAACTATAAAATAAACTTTATAACTTTATATAGGATATAGAATATTGATACGGAGTATGAACGGGGAATAAAGAGAATTCTATTCCAAAATTGGAATTTTTAACAGATACAACTGGAAATAAATTAATAAATTTTACTTATTTGACTTAACTGAGACTTATCATATGATATGGATTTTTAGAGCTTTGTATAGAATCAAAAAAAGGGATTCCATTTTGACCATTTACCATTATTATGATATTACATATTACAATCCGATTAAGTACCAGAAAAATAAACAAAAATAAACGGATCTATGTTTTATATTTTGTCCGTTTGATGAGAGAAAGAAAGAATAATAAGAAAAAAGATAGAGATTATTAACATTTTACCTTTTCTAGATTTCATACTTCAGTTAAAAAAGGGAGGATTCGCATATGCATAGAAATTTGATCTATTTTTGTTTTGAGTTTAATTTATATAATAAGTAATAAGATTTAATTGTGTAAGAAGACTTATATTTATGAAAATTTATTAAAGATTTGTAGATATGACGCCAGCTTTCTATACATATCTGTTCCTTATCGAGATTCAAAAAACTACTTCTATTCTTTTATAGAAATTCTATTTTGGATAACATATGTCGTGCTGTATCAAAGTGATTTTTTTTCTATAGATAAAAATTATATTAATTATATTACAGAACAAATAAGATATTTTCTATATCTAATAAAATTTAGGTTCTGTGGGGTTTACATATATGCATAATTGATCTTATAATTAAGAAGTAGTTTTTTTGAATCTTGATTAGTTCTGTATCAATTCATTTTTATTTTTTCTTATTGGGACAAAACCTTTAAAGATTCAAATCCAAGAACGGTTCATGAACTCCGAGTCACACGGTTAATGGTCAAAATTTTACCTGAATTTTGGCTTTTGTGACTAAAAATCCATATTAGGTTTCTCGACTCAATAAAAAAAAGGGGGGTTAGATATTGTGTATTTTTAAATACTATACAGTCAATCGAAAAGATAGATCCAATACAAAAACAAGGAAGTATTACACTTATTTTAGGAAAAGGATTAAGATGAGGAAAAGTGGGAGTACAGGAGAAAGGGCCATAAGAATTTCCCCTCCTGGAGAATATTTGCAGCGATTTTGTAGCGTCTTGGCGGTATGGCCGAGCGGTAAGGCGGGGGACTGCAAATCCTTTTTCCCCAGTTCAAATCTGGGTGTCGCCTGATCAACAAAAAAAAGACTCGAAATACCCTATTGTTTTGCTGATGGAACTTGCCTTTTCCTCAACGGAAACATCAGAAGGGTCCGTTCTCTAAAGTGCTCTAAATCCTTTCGAATTCACGGAAAACTTTTAGTATTGAAAGGGAATCTGTCAATAGGCCTCTTCACTACGGATTGAGTCTTTGGTTAGGCCGGGAGTAAGTTAATTAGTATTTTCAAAAATGACGCAAGTTATTTTGTCTGCAAAATCATAAAAATCTCTGAGTACTACTAATCCATTCAATCAATCGAATTCGATTGATTGAATAGATTAATTATTAATTGGCTTTTGTTACTTTTATTTTCAACTTTTTTATACAAAAAAAAAAAAAAAAAACAAAAAAAGGTATTCTTTCAATTGAAAAATGGGTCTATTTCTATTAAATATGAAAATAAAACAAAATCATATACGAACTTATTCAAATAGAATTTAGAATTATTTCACCAATACCAATATGGAGCAAAATACTTTTTTGACTCTGTGCCAATAATTCAACTATTATTATTGAATAATAATGGAATAATTCCTTCATAGAGATAGGGGATAGAATTCACATGGATATTGTAAGTCTTGCTTGGGCTGCTTTAATGGTAGTCTTTACATTTTCACTTTCACTTGTAGTATGGGGAAGAAGTGGACTCTAGAGCAGAGGTACCACTAAATTAAAAATTAATATTAATTCAATTATTGAAAATTGAACTGCGGAATCAAACTGCATAAATTTTTTTAGAATTTGTTTGGCAAAGATCTTTTCATTTGACTCGTCTATTCATTTTTTGAATTTGATTTCAATCTTTTGAAACTTAACTCAAATTATCTTCATTTCCACGTTAGAATTCTATTGGATTCTAGTAGAGTAATGTAATCTAGGAAGAATATAGAAATATTCAAAATATGAAATATTTCTATTACATTTATATGTATATATGACGTCTCTTCTATAGATGAAATAATATAATAAATAATAAAAGATCCATAATAAAAGGAATAATGCCAGTAGAATCAAACAAATATTGAAATGATTCCCATGTTCCTATTTCGAAAATAATATAGAAATAGGAGAAGGAATAAGTACAAATGCTTGGAAATCCATTATCCATTATCCATTGTCAACCCCATTCTTCTTTTAATTTTTAATTTATAAATATAAAGGGGGCTCTTAGAAGATGAGCATAAACCTTTTCAAAAGAAAATAGTTCGGTTATGAAATAGTAAATTAAGTGAATACTTCTATTTTTTTCTCTGAAAAAAAAAAAAGAAACAGAAGAATTCTTCAACGAAATAGTATCCACTATACTAAGAGATTTCTTTGGAAGAGTCCCATAGTCTATTGCGGACTTAGTGCTTTTTTTAGCATTTCTTTGATTATTTCAATGTATGCCGGGATTCTTATTGAAAATAATAATAACTCTAGGAATTTTAACTGTAAGAGTTGTCTTTCGATTCTTTCTATTTCAGAGTGAGTGGGTGGAATCAAAATGGATGAAGCCGAGAAACGGAATAGGAGGGCTCTGTACATTACATCCATATAATTCATATAGACATGTATGAAAATGGATATTAGATTGTAGCTTGATCCATATTAAGCCTACACCGTTATACAGTACACCTTTAGGCACTACATACACTCCAATAGAATAGAATACCAATAATGAGAGTATGGTAGAAAGATTCATTTTTCTTTCTACCATACTCATACTATACTCCTCCGATCAGATCTCCTAGAAGACTGTTGATTCTAGTCCGCTCATTAATTCATTTAAAACGTGAAATTCGAATCCTTTACCCCCCTTTTTTTTTTCTTCAATCAGTGACAAGAATTAAGAAGTAAAGTTTCATTCCACTTTATCGCCTTGACTTTGGCTGATGGTTTTTACGTATATTATAAGTAAAAAAGCTGTAGGAACCAGAATGAACAATGCAGTAGCAATAAATGCGAGAATATTTACTTCCATAATCTCACCATTTATTTTCTTTTTATTTACTTCGCAATAACTCGGGATTTAATCCCATAGAGATGATAAATCTTTCCCCTGTAAATTCAATTCAATATCAATACGATCAATAAGAATATCTGAATCTGAACGATACGATCGAATAGATTCATCGTCGACAATTAAATAGTATAACTATAACATAGTTATATAGTATAACACAGGAGAATCTTTTATCCATACTGAATGAAAAATTTCTTTACTTTTTTTCTACCTTTTTTCCATTCTTTCTTTTATCTAAACTACTGCTTTCGCATCTGATGAAGTATCATCTAACCGCCTTTACACTTCCATTGGTTACAAACAAACCTAAACATATAAGCAAAAAAGGGGGGTTATAACTTAACTCCTTCTAAGAAGCTAATCAAACAAAAAAGGTGTGATTGAGATAGATCGTTTCAAATTCAAATTCAATTTTTGCATGTGTTCCCGACGGACATAGGGCACTTTAATGTAATTTTCATTACAAGAAGTCGGAGGAATCAAAATCCCAGACTCCCAGTATCATATTCTTTTTTTTTTGAAATCCTCAATAAGACGCTCCCTTTAATTGTATGTACTAATCCACATACCTTTCTCTACGTCCAATCGTTATTAGGATAGGAACCAAAATAGAATTTCTTTATTTGGTATTTGTTTCGTTTTTCATTTCTCAGCAAACAAATACCAAATAAAGAAACAATTAATAAATAATAAATCCAAAAGTGAAAAATGAATGAAGGATCACTTGAGAATAAAATTCTTCTATTTGTTCACTTTTTTACAAAAAACAAAGCAGTGGACAGATATTTGTTTTTTTTTGTAGCGGGTTTTGATCTGTCGGGACTGACGGGGCTCGAACCCGCAGCTTCCGCCTTGACAGGGCGGTGCTCTGACCAATTGAACTACAATCCCGGGGAAATCAAGTAGACGGTATAGATATTCTTATGATTTCATTCAAAAACTTTCTATTTAGCTTAGTTAGATTAGAATTGTCGTCTTCTAACGGAGACGTGAGTGATAATCTATTGGTATACACATAGCAATGCTAAGAGTAGTAAGGATTACTCATAAACCTTTCCTTCTTATTTCAAAATGGATAGATAATCTACCTTTCAATGAAAAAAAGAAAGAATAAACTAATGTAAAGTGTAAAGAAAAAACTCTTTTTCTTAGACTTTATACTTACAGATTGTGGTATGAATATAGATCATCACCAAGATCAGACTAAAAAAAAAAAAAAAGGAAAAGAGTCGCAAATTGCAGGTGGGAAAAAATGGTACTTTTCCTTTTTTCGTATCAGACATTTCTGGAGAACAAAAACAAAGGAGTTATATCATTTCATGTGTGTGAATTAGCTAATTTTTGGGCCGAGCTGGATTTGAACCAGCGTAGACATATTGCCAACGAATTTACAGTCCGTCCCCATTAACCGCTCGGGCATCGACCCAGGGAAGAATAAATTCTGGGCTTACTGATAATTCTTGATCAATCAATTTCCTTTCGTAATACCCTACCCCCAGGGGAAGTCGAATCCCCGCTGCCTCCTTGAAAGAGAGATGTCCTGAACCACTAGACGATGGGGGCCTCTTTGCCCGACCACCAGCACACTATGCTCATAGTATGAGCAGTTTTTTGAAATTGTCAATATAGAATGATATAGTATGCCTATATCCGAAGAAGTTTTTCGCCTTTCGGGATTCCATAGAATTTTTTGTCTATTCATGAGTCCTTCATTAGAATTGGCATTCCATTCAATATTTCGTCGATATTTCGATATTATAATTTATATATAAGCATTCTATTCTTCTCTTCTTTTCTTTTTTCAACTTTATTTACTCTATTTTACTATATTATCTAGATATTATCTACTATAATTTCGATTTTATTTACTATATCTAAAATCTATAGTTTCGCTTTTTTTTTTTTTTTAGAATTTAGAATTTGGTTCAGAGAATCTCTTCATAAACGACTTGCGAAAAGATCTTGAATCCATGTTGAATTTGTGGGTCCATGTATCATTTTTTCATCATGGGTGTTAGTTCAATTAGAGTCGGTCTTAAGCCCATTCATTGAATGGAATTAGATTGATATTTAGAAAATACAATGTCAAAAACCCTTTTAGATTTTACCAATATTTGCTAGGTTACCCCATACTCACTAGGTAAATAAAATTTATCATTTGGAAATAACGCATTATGCGAATAAAATAGATATCTATAAATATGTTCTAATTAAATACATTCACTAAACTCCTAGGGGTTTTTCAGGAATAAAACAAGATAAAGGCCCTTTTAACTCAAGAGTAACGCCATGGTAAGGCGTAAGTCATCGGTTCAAATCCGATAAGGGGCTTTTATCCCAGCGAGAGTGTTTTGTTCATAATAATAGATAAATTGTTAATATTTGTAAAAAAAGCGTATAATTCGAAAAATGACTTAGAATTAAAACAAGTTATTCTTCTAATCAGATAAATTGAAAATTTTCTTTTGAATCGCCAACTATCCCTACAACTATTTGACTTTACATTAGTAAAATCAAACAATCAAAAAAAGTAAAGATTAGAAATCAACAAAAGAAAAAGTAAGTGAACCTAACCTATTGAATTATTCCTCTACCTACTATTCTGATATGAAAATGCGATATCGATATAGATTAAATCGGAACAGCGGGTCTTTCTTTGGAGTCTGCAGGAATCTGTCAATATTTCCGATTAAATGCTTAGGAGTTAATTATTATTCTTTAGACTTAGATATGATATATAGAATATTAGGTAGAATTAGATAGAATAAGAGTTAGTAGATCGTGGCTGAATGGATCCAAAATGTATGTATACGCTATTTTTGTTCTGACAATGCAATGTAGAATAAAAATCAATGTAATAAAACTACCTTTATTTACAGTCTTCATTATTTTATATTGTATTGAATTAAAGAATTCAATTATAGGAAAATTCATTATTTTTTGGTTCTGATAGAGAAAACTAAATGAAAAAAAAAATGGGATGCGTATTTCGTCTTT